TGAAGGAAGTGTGCGAAATGAAATGGCACAACATTTCTTTGACATACCAAAAAGTAAAACTAATGAAAAAAAAAGAATTTCTTTTACATACCCACCGAGTTTATTCATTTTTTTAGAAAGAATAACAAAAAGATTCTTGTTGACACTAACTAACACTTCCCCTTTTTACACCCATCCTCTTTATCCTAAAAACCCACAAAGTAATAATACAAGCATCGAGTTTCGAACTAGAATTGAAACTTTAGAAAAAGAATTTCCTTTTATCGATATACTAGAAACAAGAATTAGATTATGTACTGATGGTACTTATAACAACTATTTTTCTAAAATGTATGATCCCTTGTTGAATAGCCCATACTTTTTCAAAATAAGCTTTTCAAAAAAAAAAAAAAAACCATTACCTAATAATTTGAAAACTTCTAAAGAAAATTTAAGGGAGACGGTTGGTATAAATCAGATTCATGATATCCTTTTTACTTTTATCTATTCCGATTCCGAAAAAATGGAACTAAAAGAGGACGCAGCTCAATATAATAATTTATTATTATTAACTCGTGAATTTGATACCGAATCAACTCATAATTTAAATTTAAATCCTTGTTTATTGTCAGACCAAGAAGAAGTAAAAATAGATTTTGAAAAAGAAAGAGAATTTTTCAAAAATTTTTTTAAAACCTTTCGAAACCATCTTAATCTCAATAAAATTACAAAAGACTCTAGTGGACTAAGAGAAATCCGTAAAAGAGTTCCTCGGCAGCCATATGAATTAATTACCGAGTTACAACAAAAATTAGGAGAATACCCAAATAGGCGGTCGCAAATTCGCTCAAGAAAAGCCAAATTTGTAGTGATTTTAACTCCTAGCAAGGAAAATACTATTATTAATAGTAATAAAGATACTAAGAAAAATAAAGATGCTAATATAAAAAGAAAAGATCTAAGAAAGACAATAGTTTTGGTACGGTATTACCAACAATCCGATTTTCGGCGGGGAATAATTAAAGGTTCTAGCCGCGTTCAAAGACGTAAAATTAGTATGTGGGAACCATTTCAAGCAAATGTACATTCTCCTCTTTTTTTGGATATAATCAAAAAATCCCCTTGGTTTTCATTCGATAAATCCGGGCTTATTAAAGCAATTTTTCCAAATTGGATACACAATCGAATGGACGTCAAAATTTTTGAAAATACGGATGAAGAAACAAAAAAAGAACATAAAAAAGAAACGGATAAAAAAGAAGAGAACAGACGACAAGAGCAAACCCGGGCAGATATAGCTGAAGCATGGAATAGGATTTCAACTGCAAGAAAAACAAGAAGTTTGATGCTAATAATTCACTCGAATTTGAGAAAATATATTCTATTGCCTTCATTGATAATAGCAAAAAATCTTGGACGTATGGTTTTATTGCAAAGTCCTGAATGGTCTGAGGATCTACAGGAATGGAATAGAGAAGTGCATATTAAATGTACATATAATGGTATTCAATTATCAGAAACTGAATTTCCGAAAAATTGGTTAAGAGAGGGTATGCAGATAAAAATCCTATTTCCTTTCTGCCTGAAACCTTGGCACAAATCGAAACTACGAGTCTCTCGTAGAAATCTAATGCAAAATAAAAAAGAAAGAAATGATTTTTGTTTTTTAACAGTTTGGGGACTGGAAACGGACCTTCCTTTTGGTTCTCCTCGACAACGATCTTCCTTTTTTAAACCTATTTTTAAGGAATTGGAAACAAATATTGGAAAATCGAAAAATAGGTATTTTTTAGTTCGAAAAACTTTAAAGGGAAAGACGAAATTAATTTCAAAACAAATAAAAAATTGGGTTATACAAAATTCCTTTTTGATAGAAAAAAAAATAAGAGTATTTACAAAATTAAACCCAATCTTATTCTTTAGCGTAAACAAGGTCTATAAATCAAATCAAACGAAAAACAATAAAGATTCTACAAGCATCAATGAGACAATTCCTGAATCATTGATTAGTCAAATTCAATCTTCAAACCGGACAATGACAGAAAAAAAAAATAAGGATCTAACTGCTAGGGCAATCACAATCCGGAATCAAATAGAAAGAATGACAAAAGATAAAAAAAAAAACACAAGAATATATATTAGTGCTAACAAAAGAATTTATAAAGATAAAAGATTGGAATTTTCAAATTTATTTTTTGAAATAATAAAACGGAGAAATATTCGATTAATCTCGAAAATATATTTCTTTATAAATTTTATTTTTGAAAGAATATACATAAATCCGGTTTTGTCTATCATTAATCTTTCTAAACTCATTAGACAACCTTTTCTCGACTCAACAAACAAATTAATCAATAAATTCATAAATATTCATGAAGCGCATGAAGAAAGAATTAATAAAAAAAACGAAAATAGAATTCACTTTATTTCAATTATTTCAACTATAGAAAAGTCAATTAATACTATTAGGAATCAAATAAATTCACAAAAATATTGCTACTTATTCTACTTGTCACAGGCATATGTATTTTACAACTTATCACAAACTCAAGGTATTAATTTGGATAAATTAAGATATGTTTTTAAATATCACGATTACGAAATTCCTTTTAAGGATTCCTTTGAAGGGATAATTCGCTTGCAATTAAATCAGAATAAACGCTTCAATTATAGAACAAATTATAGAACAAATCACTGGAAAACCTGGGTAAATAAATTAAAACGACATCATCATCAATATAATTTATCTAAGATTCGATGGTCTAGATTATTACCCAAAGGGTTGAGAAATAAAATTTCTCAACACCCTATGGCTCAAAAGGCTCAAAATTTCAAAAGGGGTTCATATGAAAAAGATGTATTAATCTCGTTCAAAAAACAAAATCCTGTTGAAACCTATTTCTTACAGACTAAAAAAGAGAATTTAAAAAAAAACTCTCGATATGATCTTTTATCATATCAATCTAGTAATTCTGAAAATAAAAAAGGGGGGGACTTATCTATTTATGGATCACCTTTTGAAACACAAGTAAATAGAAAACAAGGTAGTTATTCCACCTCAAACACGCATAAATACAACTTTTTTGATATATGGGAAAGGAGTCCTATTACTAATTATATAGGAAATTATATAGGAAAGAGCGATAGAAAGTCTAAAAAAAAAAAAACCGATAGAAAATATTTTGATTGGAAAACTCTCCATTTTGATCTTAGACAAAAGATCGCTATTGAATACTGGATCAAGATCGATACTAAGAGTAATCAAAATACTAAGATTAAGACTAATAATTATCAAAAAGTTGTTAAAAAAACCCTTTTTTATCTCGCGCTTCCGAAAAAACTTAAAATTAAGGTACCCAACCCCCCAAAAACCTTTTTAGATTGGACGGGAATGAATGAGGAAATACGAAAGTGTCCTATCTCAACCCTAGACTTTTGGCTTTTCCCAGAATTTTTAATACTTTCTAATCTATATAAAATGAAACCTTGGGTTATACCAAGTAAAGGACTTCTTTTACGAAGGAATCTAAATAAAAATGTTCATCGGGAAAATAAAAACATCGTTGAGAACAAAAAGGTTGAATGGCTTATACCGTCTAAAAAAAAAAATCTAACAAGCAAAAGAGATCTTAGATCAGATGTACAAAAACCGATAAATCTTGAATCCCACTTTTCAACAAATCATCAAAACAAAAGCAAGGTAGAAGCAGAATTCAATTTCTTGCTGAAACGTTATTTAATTTTTCAATTGAGATGGGATGATGCTTTGAATCAACGAATGATTAATAATATCAAAATATATTGTCTACTACTTAGGCTGTTAAATCCAAGAAAAATTGTTATATCTTCGGTTCAGCGAAGAGAAATGACCTTGGATATACTGCTAATTCAGAATCATTTAAATGTTGTAGAATTGATCAAAAAAGGAATATTAGTTATCGAACCCGCTCGTTTGTCTGTAAAAAATGATAGACGGTTTATTCTGTATCAAACTTTATGTATTTCATTGGTTCATAAGAGTAAGCATAAAACTAATCAAGGATACCCAGAACAAGCAGATATTGATAAGAATTTTTTTGATTTACTTGCTCCTGAAACCATTTTATCTCATAAATATCGTAGAGAATTTAGAATGAAAATGAATTTCAATTCCAAAAATAGGAATAAAAATTTAGGATTTTGCATCGTGAATAACTGTAGTCAATTTTTTGACAAACATAAGCATCTTGAAAAAAAAAAGAATGAATTAATTAAAGTCCAACTTTTGACTTGCTCTAATTATCGATTAGAGGATTTAGCTTGTATGAATCGCTATTGGTTTGATACAAATAATGGCAGTCGTTTCAGTATGTTAAGGATATATATGTATTCCGAGTTGAAACGTTGTTGGTAGCACCCTTTTCCTATATATATTATATCCTATCCCTATTCGATAAAGAAATTCCAGTTGTTGTATATACCACAGTAAATTACTAACATTATTCTTATTCATCAGTCAAATACATATCGTTAAAAAATTAGAAGAGGGAAAATCTTGTATGATCAAAAATGTATTGATTTCAATTAGCTCTAAAGAAGAAAACAGAGGGTCTGTTGAATTTCAAATAATAAGTTTTACCAATAAGATACGGAGGCTTACTTCGCATTTAGAATTGCACAAAAAAGATTTTTTATCTCAGAGAGGATTGCGAAAAATTTTAGGAAAACGTCAACGGCTGTTGGCTTATTTGTCAAAAAAAAATAGAGTACATTATAAAGAATTAATTGGTCAATTGAGTATTCGAGAGACAAAAATTTGTTAATTGAAAAATTAATGTATGGCGTTCTTCGACTCATCGTTACTCTAGATGGCGAAAATGTTGTTGACTGTGAACCAATATTGGGTTATTTACATATTTACATAGAGGGATGGAGAAAATTGCGGAAAATCGAACAATTTTACAATATTTACCTTATGTGTCTTGAACTTATACTGAATGTGGTTAATATTCATTTTGTACCTTTTTCTGATTTTTTTGATAATCGTCAATTAAAGGGAGAAATCTTATCAATTTTTGTTATAGCTATTGCAGCCGCTGAAGCAGCTATTGTTTCAGCAATTTATCGTAATCGAAAATCAACTCGTATTAATGAATCCAATTTATTGAGTAAGTAGTATTTATTATATAAATTTGAATATTTTAAATATTCAATATTAATAAATAAAAAATAAATAAAGAAATGAAAATTCGTATAGTTGCTACATTAAGGTATGGTCTTGGTTAAAAAAATAGACTAAATCAAAGTATTTTGGCCTTGTCTACTAAAGCAATCCAGAAATAGATTGATTAGAAAAATTCTGATAACTTGTTGATTCGTTTGGTATTTAAATATATGGTTTGTTTCTAAGATTACCAGATTGAAATCTTATCAACGTTCAAAAATGCACAGATCCAATGTCACATTCAGTAAAGATTTATGATACATGTATAGGATGTACTCAATGTGTCCGAGCTTGCCCAACTGATGTATTAGAAATGATACCTTGGGACGGATGTAAAGCAAAACAAATTGCTTCTGCTCCAAGAACAGAAGACTGCGTTGGTTGTAAAAGATGCGAATCTGCCTGTCCAACAGATTTTTTGAGTGTTCGGGTTTATTTATGGCATGAAACAACTCGCAGTATGGGGCTAACTTATTAATACGCTCTAGAAAACTAGACTTGAACCCATAACCCATTTTATTTTATTTTTTTACCGACAAAATTTGTGCTCATAAGAATATTATGAGCACGGGTTTTTCTGGTCCAAGTATATCTTGTCTTTACCACGAATTTTTTCTTTGGTTAACGCTAATTGTGGTTTTTCCAATATCTGCGGGTTCCTTAATTTTCTTTTTTCCACATAGGAAAAAAAGGATCATTCGTTGGTATACTATTTGTATATGCATCTTAGAATTCCCTTTTATTAGTTATTAGTGGAGGATTCTAAATAGGTCAGTTTTTTTTGAGTTCCTTTGGAGATTAGGAATAGATGGACTTTATTTTATATAGGACCCATTTTACTAACAGGATTCATCACCACTTTAGCTGCTATCTATGTGGGGAGGAAAGAAACGTCTGTATTCGGCTTACAAAATTTATTTTGTACACGTCTGGAGGCTCCGTTTTTCTATTAATGGGAGTTCTGTGTATCGGTTTATATGGTTCTAGTGAACCAACATTAAATTTTGAAACATTGGCCAATAAGTCGTATCCTGGGGCCTTAGAAATACTATTCTATTATTGGTTTTTTATTGCTTTTGCTGTCAAATCACCGATTATACCTTTACATACATGGTTACCAGATACCCATGGAGAAGTACATTATAGTACTTGTATGCTCCTAGCTGGAATCTTATTAAAAATGGGAGCATACGGGTTGATTCATATCAATATGGAATTCTTTTTCACATCCATTATTTATTTTCCCCTTGGTTAGTAATAGTGGGCACAATTCAAATGATCTATGCGGCTTCAACATCTCTTGATCAACGGAATAAAAAAAAGAGTATAGCGTATTCGTCTATATCTCATATGGACTTTATAATTATAGGAATTGGTTCGATAAGTGATACAGGACTTAATGTAGCTCTTTTACAAATAATATCTCATAGAATACGTCTTGCTTATCTTGACGAAATGGGTGCAATAGCTATCCCAATGCCAAAAGTATTCACGATGTTCAGTAGCTTTTCGATGGCTTCACTTGCATTACCGGGTATGAGTGGTTTTGTTGCCGAATTTGTAGTTTTTTTGGAATAATTACCAGCCAAAAATGCTAATTACTTTTCTAATGGCAATTGGAATCATATTAATTCCTATTTATTCATTATCTCTGTCACGACAGATATTCTATGGATACAAGCTTTTTAATGCTCAAAATTCTTATTTTTTTGATTCGGAACCCGCGCGAGAGTTATTTATTCAAATTTCTCTCTTTTTACTCGCCCTAAGTATTGGTATGTACCCAGATTTAATCTTTTCACTGTCGGTTGATAGGGTAGAAATTTTTATATCTACTTATTTTCTAAACGGTTTTCATAACTAAACTTAAAAATGCTATGATTAAAAAACAATTTAGAAGTTATTTTTATTTTATTTTAAGTAAAGAAAATTGAAAACCACATGGATACGAACCGTATGAATCAATACAATATTGTATTGATTCATACGGTTCGTATCCATGTGGTTTTGGTTTTATATGCAACATACTCTGTTGTAGTCGTAAGATGCATTCATGACTTTAATTATATGTTAAAGGAACCATAACTATGCAACCCTACTCCAAATAGATTGACCCCAAAATAGCATATCCAAATTATAAGAAAGCCCATAGACGCTATAATTGCCGAATTTTCTCCTTGCAAGTTTCGATTTGTTCGAGTATGTAAATAAATCGCGAATATGATCCAAGTAATAAATGCCCACGTTTCTTTTGGGTCCCAATTCCAATACGACCCCCATGCTTCATTAGCCCATACTGCTCCCGAAAGAATACCTATGGTTAAAAATAGAAACCCTAAACTAATAACCCGATAACTCCAATAATCCAATTCTTGAATCAATTGCGATCTGTAATAATTCTTGTCGAAAGAAAAAAAATTTTTTTTTATTTTAAAAAGGTTATTTCTTTCACCGATGTATTCAATTTTACTAAGGGTAAATGAATCGTGTAATAAAAATTGACTTTGACAAAAAAGAAAGAAAATTTTTATGCTTTTTCGAAATGTAATCACTAGAAGTGCTGCTGATAATAATGATCCACATAAAAGGGATGCATAACCCAATATCATCATTGTTACGTGCATCATTAACCATTCGGATTGAAGAGCAGGTACTAATACTGAAGGTTGGTGTATTTCAGTTAAAAGTCCTGACATTGAAAAGCCTTGAGTAAAAACAGCACTTGAACTCGTTATTATGTTTAATAAATTCTTTTTTTTTTTGAAATATAGAATTATATGAATAAGGGAAAAACTCCAGGATAGGAAGATTAGTGATTCATATAAATCACTTAGTGGAAAATGACCCGAATAAATCCAACGCGTAACTAATAACCCTGTTATACAGAAAAAACTAACTAGTAGGCCCTTTTCGGACAAATGAGATAATTGTACCACTTCATCGACAAAAAAAAAGGTTGTTAAACGAATTAGAATTACGATTGAAAGAATTGAAAAGGAAATATGTGTTAATATATGTTCTAAGGTTGAAAATATCATACAAAATCTTAAAAAATGCGTTGCTTAAATTCAACTCAAGAGTTGAATTAATTATAGAATCTATTTATTATTTTAAAAATTAAAAGTGAAAGGGTGACATGCCGCTACTCGGACTCGAACCGAGATGCTCTAGCACTGCTTCCTAAGAGCAGCGTGTCTACCAATTTCACCATAGCGGCTTGTGTTCAACTTATAATAGCTAATGAATAAAAAATCGTCGAGAATTTAGCAGTCCATTAAGAGTAATTTTTTGAGTTTCTTTATAGGGATTTTAACTTAGGGACTTAAGGGGTTTTCGTGGGTTTTCGTCTACTCTAGAATTTTATTATATTGTAACTAGATAATTAGAATTCGAACCTAAAATCTCAAGTAAGAGTCGATAAAGGGATATAACTAAAAAATAGTTTTGTTTTACTTTTTCAATTTTAATGAATCTTTTATCTTTTTTTTCAGGAATCAAATGGAACAAAAGAATTTATTTTAGGTTATCAATGAAGAAAAAACAGAAAAAGAAGACATCCAAACTAGATACATTGTTCTTATTAAAAGCTCTTACTAAATTTTTGATTTAATTGAGTTGATAGTAGGAGATATATCAGTAATTTATATATTAATTCCTACAAAAAAAATAAAGTTATTTGAAAGTATTTCAAACTGTTGGTTAATTTCACTTAACTAAATATCTTAAGACCCCTATCGAAAACGTCTATACTATAGATAAAAAATAGAGATAAAACGAAAAATTGTCGTATTTTTCTAGTAAATGTAACAAAAATGCGTTGATGGGGAAACTAAGCTTTCCCGTCCGGGAAATTAAAAAACTCACGCAAAAAAAATCTTTTATTGTGTTCATTCGTTTGTCAGCAACAAATATTTTTTTTAATAAAAAAGTATTTGTATTTACTAAATTCAGTAAAAAAAGAACTAACCCCCTTTACTGAATTTAGTAACTAATCTAAAAGCAACGACTAGAAAATAAAAGATAAAAGAGTAAGCTGAGTTTCATTTTTTATTTCCTATAAAATCATCCTATAAAATAAAATATAAAATTTCTACTATCTAGTGACTTGCGTGAATAAAGAATAAATGAGTCAATTTTTGAATGCATTCAGACGATTGCAACTTTATTACTTATTTTTTTTTTGTTGCACAAAAAAACTTTTTGAATTTCCAGTCAAAAGAGATTTACCTAATGAAAAAGCTTTTAAAGCGGTCCAATATCCCTTCCTTTTCCAAATATTTTTACGAATATGCTTTTTTGATGTAGAAATGCGCTTTTTTGGAACTGCCATTTAAAAAGAATTCCTTATTGTTCTAGTTGGATGTGAAAGACATATATTGTTCAAAAGAAGTTCTTCCTTCCTATTATATTCACATATTTATTCGATTTATTTGCTAATGAATAATGAATATTATCTTCGAAAAAAAAAAAAGAAATATAATAAATATATAAGGTTTTTTTACTTTTTATATTTCCTAGAATTAACTTAAAAATGGTTTTTATTAATTCATATTAATTATTCCTCTCAAAGAGGTAAGATCTGGTGAATCGGAAACAATAAAAATCAATTAGGAAACTAAGAATTAAAAAACTTTTTATGCAACAGATATATCAATATGGGTGGATTAGACCTTATCATTCCACTTCCAGTTCCTATATTCCTAAGGCTTGGTCTTCTTTTTTTTTCCAACAACAACAATCAGACTTCGCCGTATGTGGTCTTTTCGGAGTGTTTTATTATTAAGTATAATCTTGGTTTTTTCAACCAACCTGTCGATT